AAGGTGCCCTTGAGTTCTTACATGCTTTCATAATATTTTATTGATTTGATATAAATAACAAAACAGATCAACTTTACTTTTTGAAGTTTCATAAAATATTTTTTTATACTTTTCTTTTTATGACCTTTATTGATTGCTTCCTAACAGGATTTTTTCATATATATTATATATTATTATATATTAATATATTTATAGTACCCATTGAGACTTGCAAAGAAAGTTAGAAGAAGAGGCGATTTATTAATTTGCTGGATTTCTGTCGATCAGATATTATATAAACCCTTTAGTTGATATATTAAAATTGAAAAAACCCGCTCTATTTCTTTTATTATTTTAAGATTTTACACAATTTTTTTTTTTTCATTTTTTTGTTTGTCCGCGATTTGTTGTGCGTAAAAAAATATTATGATAAACTTATAAAAAAACCGAAACGAAACATAAAACTCTTTAACGAGCAGAATCAATCATAATTATTATTTCGACACAAGAAAGGGACGTATAAAATTCTTTTCTTGTGTCGAAGACTAGGAAAACGACTAATCCTTCCTAATAAAATGTGTTCCCCTGATTTAGTCTTCCTTTTCTATTCTCCGCTTTTTTTATGTTTAGTATCTAGTTCATTTTTCTATTTGAATAAATAAAGAAAACGGGTGATACATATTTTAATATGACGGATCACACCACTACAATTTGGAAACAAAGAAAGAAACGCTAAATGGAACGACTTTTATTTACAATATACATACTATCACCCAATATACATACTATCACCAGTGTTGTGTACAAGTAATTACTGACCACTAGTAGAAAAAAGAATCTAAACAAGTAAACAAAAGACTTTGGATTCTTTTTTTATTATATATAACCTCATTTCCAACAAGAATTTTGTCCTTTTTCCACGAACTTGATGTTGAGAAATTCACGCACCTAGAAATTCATTTCGGACAATTGAACTTTCTCAAACTGTTTCTTTTTAAGAACCAAAAAGATTTGTGCCAAAATAACAGATGCCAAGAAGAACAAAAGTCCTTGAACACGTAATGGATCTTGAAGTACTATTTCTGCATCTCCCTGACCAAATCCCCCCACATTTGGATTACTTGTTAATGGTTGATCAAGTTTGATAGATTCATTCTCTGAAACAAGAAGTTCTGGTCCTGGAGGAATAATATCAACCACTTGGCGCCCGTCTGATGTATCCCCTATAGTTATTTCATATCCCCCTTTTTCCTTTCGGATAATTTTAGTTACTATACCTGCTGCTGTAGCATTATAAACCGTATTATTACTCTTGCTCCCGTCCGGATAAATCTGCCCTCTCCCTCTGTTTCCACCTACATAGATGGGATATTTTAAGAAGTGAGCATCTTTATTAGTTGCAGGGTCGGGAGAAAGAATAGGAAAGGTAATTTCACTATATTTCTGACCCGGAACAGGACCTATCACAAGAATATTTTTTTTAGTAGGTCGATAACTCTGAAAAGACAGATTTCCTATCTTTTCTTTCATCTCGGGCGAAATACGATCAGGGGGAGCTAATTCAAACCCTTCAGGTAAAATCAGAACAGCCCCGACATTCAAACCACCCCTTTTCCCATTAGCAAGAACTTGTTTCACTTGGATATCATAAGGAATTCGAACAACTGCCTCAAATACAGTATCAGGAAGTACCGCTTGTGGAACCTCAATATCCACGGGCTTATTAGCTAAATGGCAATTGGCACATACAATACGCCCAGTTGCTTCTCGTGGATTTTCATAACCCTGTTGTGCAAAAATGGGATATGCATTTGAAATGTATGTCCGAGTTATTATGTATATCACGAGGGATACGGCAATAGATCGAGTAATCTGTTCCTTTATCCAAGAAAGGGTAGTTCTAGTTTGCATGGTCCAATTATTGATCCCTAAAATTTCTACAATAAATTAGGTAGGTCGCTAGTATAGTTCCCTATCCACGATTATGCTCTTTACTACACTCATTTAACTGCAATATAAGAAAATCCCGCTACCCCTACCTAGATTGATAGAACTAGTAAGTATTCTTTTGAATGCGCTTTTCCTATGTTAGACAGTAACAAACATTAGAATTGGGTTAAGATTACAGCGGACCGTTTTTCAGTCATTCATTGAATGATAAATCACTACAAGTGAAGGAGATATACGATTTAAATACCGGAAAATCCAATATTTGAAAATTGTATCTATAATGACTGGGAAAGTGGAAACAAGACCAGATATAATTTGATCATTATAAGCAAACCCAAAATCTTTGTACACAAAGCTAAGCAGAAGTTCCCAACCGTGGGGTGAATGGAATCCGATACATAAATCGGTTAATAAAAGAATAGAAAAAGCTTTGATTGTATCACTTAAGTTATATAAGAATTCCTGAACCCAAGAGTTAAAAAGAATAAGTTCTTTATTACCCAGAAGAGAATAACCACTTAGAATAACAAAATAGGTTAGATTTGTCGAGAAGTGTAAAATTGTATGAATATGATTCTCCTTATGCATCGTGATCAATTGGATTGTTTCTTTTTGTATCCCTATACTCCATTTTTGAGGATGTGTCTCCGAGAATTCCTTTATCATTTCTTCCAACAAGAAAAGTTCCTTTAATTCTATGAATTTTTCTAGAATACTCTTTTCTTGAATATGATTCAAAAAATTTTCATATTTCCTAGTATTCCACCAATTTGTAATCCAAGATTCCATACTTTTTTGAAATAAAAGAGAGATCAACCAGGGCAAAAATACTATAGATGCAAGATATATAAGGGGAGTCAATTCTTTCTTTTTTGACATTTTTTTCATCTTTGAATTATTAATGAACCGCCCCTATTCATCAATTCTATGTGATCTACTCGTTAGATCAAGCGTGAGTTCTATTACAAGATATGAATCCCCCTTTTTTGTGATTCTGTGTTTAGCCCCTGACCCTACAAAGAGTACAGCAATAGAATCAGGCCGTTTCGAATTGGAATAAAGAAATACTCAATTTTTCAAATATCTTACTTAATCTTAAGTAGTGAAATTTTCCCCCTTACGATGGATACCCGAACGGGGGAATTCAAATTAGCCAATCCTATTTCAACACGAAATAAACCCCCCGAGCCCAAGACTAGTAAAAAAAAAAAATTATGAAAAAACATGGTAAAACAAGAAAGAATTCTGGTTATTTGTTACTTTTTTTGGTACTTAATTAAGTTACGCGGATTTTCCATACTACGTATAAAATTTTTTTGCGGACAAAGCCTTTTTTTTATGGCTGTTATATATAATGATCCGGTTTGGCTACAATGAGTGCTCTTATATTATAAAAAAGAGGATTCAAAAGCTTTTTCCTTTTGATGAGATTCGTTTATTTTTCAAAAAATTTCAATTGGTACGCGTAAGAAATAGGCCAATTCCGCAGCTTTTTGTTCAATTTCACGTGGAGCCAAATTCTCATCAGTACGAGTCAAAGGAATGTCCCCCTGGCCGCGTATTTCCATATAAAGAACACGCCGGGCATAAATACCTTCTTTAACTTCTATTCTTATAGACTGAATATCTTTCATAAGGAATCGGAGGAAAATGCGACGATTCTTTCCAGGAAATCCCCAACGAAAAATACATACTATTCCCGCCTTTCTATCGAATCGATCATAACCACTCCCCACATTCCAAGCAATTGTGCACCACAAATAGGAACTAATAAAGAGACCCGCGATCCCATAGAAAGACATCACGATCCCTTGTGGAAAAAAAGAGATTTGCTGATATGGAAATAAAGATATCAAATTCCTACCAAGATAACTGGAAGTTCCAACCAATAAAAATCCTACGGAACCTAAAAAAAGGATACAGGCCCAACCGAAATTACTTATTTTTCGAGATCCTGTTATAAGTTCTATCCATATATGTTCTGATCGCCAACTCATAGTAGATCCAGTTGTATTTTATTGGAAGTGAAAGAATAAACAAAATAAATTTGACTTTACTCTTTTTGTTTCCGAAGGAACTCTCATCAACTAGCCTTATTCTAATGTGAATTTTTAGGAGTCTTAGGCGGGAAGGCACGCCTTAACCTTAATATGATATTATACTAAATAGATATCCGTGTTATGAGCGAAATCTAAGTCTTGAAAAAAAAAGAAATGAGATTTCATCCCATCGGATCTAAAAAATCTTGTTTTTTTGAATATGAAGAAATAAAGAAGCCATTGCCATTGCCGGAAAAACTAGGCCCACTAAGGGCACCAAAACAGAGGGTAAGTTGAGAGTTGTCATAGAATGGATACCTCGATTTAATATTTGTACCTGTTATATATTGTTATAACTGTTATATAAGGTATTTTAGAATAATTTTATTTATAAAAAATTAAACTCTATCTAATATAAGTGAATATATATATAATAATTGAGTATAGAATAAGTGCAAAGAGGATAGAACTAACTAAATGGGCTTCTTTATTTTTAGCTTTCTACATAAACTAGATGAATGATCCAACGGGGGTTCTTAGTAAGAATGAGGATTCTCAGTAAATTACAGAAGGATGCCAGCCTCTATAGAGAGACAACTTTTTCTATATATACTATATACATAAGTATAAGGATAGGATGCATATTTTTGCCTTTCCCGAAATTCACGAAAGGTAAAAGTCGCACTTTTGTCTTGTTTGTTAATAGAGGCTGGCTTTCTGATTACTAATCATTAATATGACTAAACAAGGATATCACAAAAAATTACGAAACTTGTTATTTTCTCTGGATTGGCTCGACAATTGGATCTTATGTCACCAACGAAAACTTAATTTTTCATATTTTCATCTTAATTCCAATAAACGAATTGAACCTAACATTCTACTTGTTTCTTTTTTTTCAAGGGAAAGAAAGCGTGGAGTTGAAATAACTCACTCAGAACACCTTTTAAAAGATTACGTGGTACGATTGGGTCAAATAAACCCTTTTGGAATAAATATTCAGCCGCTTGTGAACCTTCCGGTACTGTCTTA